CTTCTATGTGAAAATGTTCAATTTTCATAAGGCTTTCTGGACTGTTATTCAAAAGGTCTAATAATGTATATATATTGGACCTTAGAAGGCAATTATAGATCCTGGGAGGTAGTTCTGATTGGTCAATAAAAATGGATTTCAATGCTATTTTTTTTTTGTTTTTTCTTAGTTTAGCCAATTTCTCATGAAAGGTAAAAGGGGGTAAAGGAACCGTGTGTTCATTGTCCGCTAAATGTAAGTTTTCTTCTTCTGTATGTAAAAAAGGAATAAATAAATCAATCAAATTCCGGGAGGCTTCATGAAGTGCTTCTTTGGGAGTTAAACTTCCGTTTGTCCATATTTCAAGAAAGAGTATCTCTTGTTTATCATTCCCATTCCCATAAGAATGAATACTGTGATTGGCGTTTCGAACAGGCATGAATACAGCATCTATAGGATAACTTCCGCCTTGGAAGTTGTTATTTGGCGTTTTTATAAGATATCCGCGATTCCTCTCTATTTGTAATCCAATACACAACTCAATTGGTTCCGTCAAGCTAGCTATATGCTGTGTATTGTCAACGATTTCTACATAAGGCGGTAAGATGATATCTTGAGCAGTTACAGATCCAGGACCCCTGACACAAATAGCCGCGTTGCAAGTTCCATATAGATGACTTCTCAATACAATTGCTTTCAAATTCATTAAAATGTCATGGACCGATTCTTGAATACCTACTAGGGTAGAATACTCGTGTGGTATTTTCTCAGATTTTGCACGTGTGATACATGTTCCTTCTATTTCTCCAAGCAAAGCTCTTCGCATCGCAATACCTATTGTGTCAGCTTGACCTTTCATAAGTGGAGACAGAATAAAGCGTCCATAATAAAGACGCTTATTGTCTGCCTTTGATTCAACACACTTCCATTGTAGTGTCCGAGTAGATACTGTTACTTTCTCTCGAACCATAGTAATATTATTTGATCGGATCATTGAATCATTTTTTTCTCTTGTTTCTCTTGAAATCTCTTCAATTTTTATTTCTACACACGTCGTTTTTTCGGAGGTCTACAGCCATTATGTGGCATAGGGGTTACATCCCGAACGAAAGTTAATAGTATACCACTTCTGCGAATAGCGCGTAATGCCGCGTCTCTTCCGAGACCGGGTCCTTTTATCATGACTTCTGCTCGTTGCATACCTTGATCCACTACTGTACGAATAGCGTTTCCCGCTGCGGTTTGAGCAGCAAACGGTGTGCCTCTTCTTGTGCCCTTGAATCCACAAGTACCGGCAGAGGACCAAGAAACCACTCGACCCCGTACATCGGTAACAGTCACAATAGTATTATTGAAACTTGCTTGAACATGAATAACCCCCTTTGGTATTCTACGTGTATTCTTACGTGAACCAATACGTCCATTCCTACGTGAACCAATTCTCGGTATAGCTTTTGCCATATTTTTTCATCTCATAAATATGAGTCAGAGATATATGGATATATCCATTTCGTGTCAAAAAAGATCCCTCTTTTGACTTTTCCGTCGGGTATTTTAACAAGTCTGATTACCCCTGTCTTTGTTTATGTCTTGGGTTGGAACAAATTACTATAATTCGTCCCCGCCTACGGATTAGTCGACATTTTTCACAAATTTTACGAACCGAAGCTCTTATTTTCATATTTGGCATTCCTCATCTTAATTCTGAATCTACTTTTTGGAAGAAAATAGGTTTCTTTACATTTTTCTTCTGGAATAATATTCCCACGAAAGGAATGTTGAAGTTGATAAAAACACCTAATCTTTCGAATCCTTATTGCGAAGTCGATAAATTATACGTCCTCTGGTTGAATCATAACGACTTACTTCAATTTTGACTCTATCGCCTGGCAGTATCCGTATAAAACTACGTCGGATCTTTCCTGAAACATAACCTAGAATTATATCTTGATTATCTAAGCGAATCCGGAACATACCATTGGGAAGGGATTCAGTAATTAAACCTTCATGAATCCATTTTTGTTCTTTCATTCCAGGTAAAGCCTCCTTGAAGTATCAACTGATGGAGGAGGAACCATATTAGACAACCCGCCTCTTTTCTTTTTTTTTTTTCACGAATAATAAGTTTCGGATCCAATTCGGATATTAGAAGGATTACCATATATAACACAAAACTTCTCCGCCAATTCTTTCTAGTCGGGCCTCTCGGTCTGTCATTATACCTCGAGAAGTGGAAAGAATTACAATTCCCATCCCACCTAAAATTCTAGGAATTCGTTGGTAGTTAGAATAGATTCGTAGACCAGGCCGACTGATGCGTTTTAAATTTAAAATATTTCTATAGGGCCTTTTCCTATTCCTTCTATGCCGTAGGGTTAAAACCAAAAAATCCTTTTTGGTTTCTTGATGTTTTCTCACGTTTTCGATAAAACCTTCTTGTAAAAGTATTTTAACAATATTTTCAGCGATATTAGTAGCTGCTATTCGAACCACTCTTTTTCTATCCATATCAGCATTTCGTATAGAGGTTATTATGTCAGCAATAGTATCCCTACCCATGATGAATTAAAATTCTTGGTGCTCCCAAATTTTGATATAATCAACATGTCTTTCTTGTTTTTTTACTTATTTTTTTATGAATTTGAATTCTTAAAGGCATATGCGTGACACACAATCTACTAAAAAATCTGAATATATCTCTTAATCTCTTTCTTTCAAATACCTTACTTTAACCATATGATGGTCTCATTTTATAATACCTTATAATACCTCCGGAGCTAATGAAACTATTTTAGTAAAATTTAACTGTCTCAATTCCCGGGCAATCGCGCCAAAAACCCGAGTCCCCTTTGGGTTTCCTTCTTGATCAATGACAACCGCAGCATTGTCATCATATCGTATTATCATACCGTTATCGCGTTTGAGTTCTTTACAAGTACGTACAATTACAGCTCTGACCACTTCTGATCTTGCTAGGGGCATATTTGGCACTGCTTCTTTGATCACAGCAACAATAACGTCACCGATATGAGCATATCGACGATTGCTAGCTCCTATAATTCGAATACACATCAATTCTCGAGCCCCGCTGTTATCCGCTACATTCAAAAGGGTCTGAGGTTGAATCATATCATTTTTTTAGAATCTATTCTTTCAATGCAAAAGGGCGAAGAAAAAAAGAAATATTGTTTGTCCAAAGAAAGAAACCGGCACCTGCGATTGTTTTTGTATCCCCAAGACCTATTTCCTTTGATTCGTATTTTTTTATCCCGAAATAATGAATTGAGTTCGTATAGGCATTTTGGACGATGCTATTGAAATAGCTCTTCTGGCTATATTTTCTGTGACTCCGCCCATTTCATAAAGTATTCGACCTGGTTTAACAACAGCTACCCAATATTCAGGGGATCCTTTCCCCGAACCCATACGTGTTTCTGCGGGTCTTACTGTAACCGGTTTGTCTGGAAATATACGTACCCATATTTTTCCACCGCGGCGTGCATTTCGTGTCATTGCTCGTCGACCTGCTTCTATTTGTCTAGACGTGATCCAAGCAGGTTCAAGTGCCTGAAGGGCATATTTACCGAAAGAAATATGATTACCTCGATAAGATATTCCCTTCATTCTTCCTCTATGTTGTTTACGGAATCTGGTTCTTTTGGGGTTATAATTGATGCTTGGTTCTTAATTCCATCTCTACTACAGAACTGGACATGAGAGTTTCTTCTCATCCAGCTCCTCGCGAATAATACAAACTTTGACTATTTTATTATTGATTTCTATATCTTGTTTTTTTAGATAACTAAACATATTAATATTTCTATTTTAAATTTTGAAATATTGTATTCTTTTTTATTTTTATAATGTTCTAACGAATCTTTATTTTGTTTTGCCTTTTATTTTATCCTATACTATTGGATTGACCAAAAATGATCAATCCAAGAAAATAAAGTTTTCGCGGGCGAATATTTACTCTTTTCGTCGCTATTTCAGTTGTAGGGTTAGCTCATGACTTTTCCCAACAGATGAATGAATTTGTCTATGGTTTGTTTCGCCATCCCGATCAATGAATCTGTTTTCAATAGATTTGGATTCACAGGTTCCATCGTTCCCATCGCTTCTTACTTAATGGTTAGGTCGGATTTCTACAATGGAGCTCATAATGAAATTTGTTCTTGAGCCAATTTTCTTAGTCTTTATTGGCTCGAAGCTCTTATTTTTTTTGTTCTAGGAACAGATTCATTTTATTTTTTACGAATCCGTATTAATGCTTTATTACACTGCTTTTTATTTTATGAGATGACTCATAGACCTTACATATTGTATGGAATTTTTTATCATTGGTTTTGTTTTTTTCTCCCTTTCTTTCACCCTTCCATTTATCCACATCTTTCTTCTCTATTTCGCTTCACAACTTGGAATCCGCGTAGAATCAGATTTATTTTTCTTTTGTTTGTTTATGCAAAAAATCTTTCAGTTGCTACAGTGATATGATCGATATATCATATCTTGACTGGTTCTTTGGATCCAGATAATGCGAAGTGATGAGTTGGTCATTAGTTGTATAGTTAAGTTATTAGTTTATACTAAGAGACTCGTCTTTTTTTTTAATCTAATTCTAAAAAACCAACGAGTCGCACACTAAGCATAGCAATTATTTCAAAAGGTCAATCGAATTTTTATTCAACCCTATAGAATTAAAAATTGTTCGTTTTGGTTTTGATTGAACAGAAAAATAAAAAGGAACTAATTTCTCTTTTTTTTGTCCCATCGCTGGATCGAAGGGAAAGACAAGTAAAGGTTTATTATTCCCCGTCTATAAATATCCAAATTTTAATGCCTAATACTCCATAGATAGTTCGAACTGTATAGGAACAATAATCGATTTTAGCTCGAATGGTTTGTAGGGGAACCCTACCTTCTCTGATCCATTCGACACGCGCAATTTCTTTTCCGTCAATACGCCCTGCAATTTGTACTTGAATTCCTTTTGTATCTGCTTGTTCAGTTAATTCAATAGC